TTTATTTTATATATATAAATATATACATTGGTTTGTGTCACTAGTATAAAGATAATTATTTTATAGGATACATATATATATATATATTTAAATTTTTAATAAATTTATATAATATATTAAAAATTTAAATATTTAATATATTATATTTAAATTATATAATATAAATTAATTAATTATAAATATATTAATTATTTTTAATTTAAATGAATAATAATTGATTATATTTATATTAATTTTTAATATAATTATTATTGAAAAAAGAAAAAGGAAAAAATAAAATATGTTAATATAAAAAAAAAAAAAAAAAAATCTATATTTTATTTTATTTAAATAAATATAAATTTTTATGGTTTGAAAAATTTATTTAAAATTTATTTTACATATAAATTTTGGTATTAAATTTAATTATTTAAATAATAATTAAATTATTTATGTAGTAATTAATATTAAAAATTTAAGTAATTAAGATTTAGTAATATAAAAATTAATAACAAATTTTGTGCCAGCAGTTGCGGTTATACAAAAATTAAAATAAATTTTTTTAGTGGTTAATAAATGTAATTAATTTAATAATTTAAATTTTAGTTTATTAAGTGAAATTTTAACCTAATTAAAAATTATTTTTATGGGATTAATAAATTTTGTTTATAGACTAGGATTAGATACCCTATTATTAAAAAATTAAATATAAAATACTAAAATATTAGATTTTGATTGAAACTTAAATAATTTGGCGGTATTTTAGTTCATTTAGAGGAATCTGTCTAATAATTGATAATCCACGAATAAATTTACTTAATTTATTATTTTGTATATCGTTGTTGAAAAAATATTTTTAAATAATAGATAATATTTTAAAATTTTAATAAAAAATTAAATCAAATCAAGATGCAGATTATAGTTAAGAATATGATGGATTACAATAAATTTATTTAGGTGGAAATTAATGTGTAATATTAATTGAAAATGGATTTAAATGTAATTTTTTTTTAGTTTAGTAAAATGATTAATAATTAAAATATGTACATATTGCCCGTCGCTTTCATTTTAAAGTTGAAATAAGTCGTAACAAAGTAGAGGTACTGGAAAGTGTTTCTAGAAAGAACAAATTAGAGCTTGTTAAAGTATTTCATTTACATTGAAAAGAAATTAAAATTTAATTAATTTGAAAAATTAAATTAATGGGGGTTAAATTTAATAAAATAAATTTTAAATAGATATTTTAATGGGGGTTAGAGTATATTCTATGGAAAAAATTTATGAATTTATAATTAAATAGTATTGTAAAAGAAATTTGAAATAGTTGAAAATTTTTTTAAAGAAAAAGTAATTTTAATTTAATGTATCTTGTGTATCAGAGTTTATTAATAAAAATTTTTAGGGGGAAAATTCTCGAATTAAAAAGAGTTAAATAATTAATTAAAGTTATTGTGGTAAAAATATTTTTAATAATTATTTAGAAATGAAAAGTTATTCGTTTTTTAAGATATCTAGTTTTTTTAGAAAAAAATTTAATTTTAAGTTAATTTATTTTAAATTTAATTATTTAAATTTAAAAAGATTTAATTTTATATTTTAAGGGATAAGCTTTAAATTAAATTTCTATAAAGTTTATATTATATTATTAAAAATTTTATAATTTGTATTGTTAATAAAATTTAATTTATTATAAATAATTTTTTTTGGGGGAAGAAAATTTATTTAATAATTTTAGATTTTTATAAAAAAATAATTTTTAATTGTAAAAATTTAGTTATAATGATAAAATTAGTATATTTTTATTAAATAATAAAATTATTAAAATAATAAGTAATTTTAAGGAATTCGGCAAAAATTTATATTCGCCTGTTTATCAAAAACATGTCTTTTTGATTATAATTTAAAGTCTAATCTGCCCACTGATTAATTATTAAAGGGCTGCAGTATTTTGACTGTACAAAGGTAGCATAATAAATAGTCTTTTAATTGAAGACTAGAATGAATGATTGGACGAAATATATACTGTCTCAATGTTAAAAATTGAATTTAATTTTTTTATTAAAAAGTTAAAATATGATTAAAAGACGAGAAGACCCTATAGAGTTTTATAAAATATTAATTTTAATTAATTTTATAAGTTTAAAATAGTAATTTATTTATTTTTATTTTATTGGGGTGATAGTAAAATTGAGAAAACTTTTATTTAAAATTAACATAGATAAGTGAATTAATTGATCCAAAATTTTTGATTATAAGAAAAAATTACCTTAGGGATAACAGCGTAATTTTTTTTTTTAGTTCAAATAAGAAAAAGAGTTTGCGACCTCGATGTTGGATTAAGATAAAATTTAAATGCAAAAGTTTAAAATTTTGATCTGTTCGATCATTAAAATCTTACATGATCTGAGTTCAAACCGGTGTGAGCCAGGTTGGTTTCTATCTTTAATAAATTAAAATATTTTAGTACGAAAGGATCAAATATTTAGAATAATTTTATTAAATGAATTTTATTAATGAATTATTTTAACTATTTTGGCAGAAAATTGTGATGATTTTAGAATTCATTAATATATAATTTATTTATTATATAGATAGTAGTGTTAATAAAAGATTTGATAATAATTTTAATTGGTTTATTATTATTAATTGTTGGGGTATTAATTGGGGTAGCTTTTTTAACTTTATTTGAACGTAAAGTTTTAGGGTATGTTCAAATTCGTAAAGGTCCCAATAAAGTAGGATTTATGGGAATTTTACAGCCTTTTTCAGATGCAATTAAATTATTTACTAAGGAGCAAACTTATCCTATATTTTCAAATTATCTTTCTTATTATTTTTCTCCTATTTTAAGATTTTTATTGTCTTTAATTATTTGAAGTATAATTCCTTATTATTTTAATATAATTAGATTTAATTTAGGGATATTATTCTTTTTTTGTTGTACTAGTTTAGGTGTTTATACTGTTATGGTAGCGGGTTGATCTTCAAATTCTAATTATGCTTTATTAGGGGGTTTGCGGGCTGTAGCTCAAACTATTTCTTATGAAGTTAGTTTAGCTTTAATTATAATGTCTGGAATTATTTTAATTATAGATTTTAATTTAATTAAATTTTTTGACTATCAACATTTAATTTGATTTATCTTTTTAATATTTCCTATTGGAATTTGTTGATTTTCTTCTAGATTAGCTGAAACAAATCGAACTCCTTTTGATTTTGCTGAAGGTGAGAGAGAATTAGTTTCAGGGTTTAATGTAGAGTATAGAAGAGGGGGGTTTGCTTTAATTTTTATGGCAGAATATTCTAGAATTTTATTTATAAGTTTATTTTTTTGTTTATTATTTTTAGGGGGCTATAATTTAAGTTTATTTTTTTATTTAAAATTTGGTATTATTTTTTTTTTATTTATATGAGTTCGAGGGACTTTACCTCGTTATCGTTACGATAAATTAATATATTTAGCTTGAAAAAGATATTTACCTATTTCTTTAAATTTTTTAATATTTTTTATTGGGGTAAAAATTATATTTTAAATATTAAAAAATTTTTAGTATAAATTAATAGAATTTATATTCTTTCTTAAGTTTTCAAAACAAATGCTTATACAAGCTCATTAATTAGTTAGTATAGATTATTTTATCTCAATATATATTAATTAATGGATTAAGAATAAAATAAGAGAAATATAAAACTGTTAAAATTTGTCCAGTAATAATATAAGGTTCTTCTACTGGGCGAGCCCCAATTCATGTTAGTAAAATAATAGTAATTACTATAATTCAAAATATAACTTGATTAATTGGGTAAAATTGAATACCTTGAATTTTTTTATTAAAAGTAATGGGGAGAATTACTAAAATTAGAATAGATATAACTAATGCAATTACTCCTCCAAGTTTGTTAGGAATTGATCGTAAAATGGCATATGCGAAAAGAAAATATCATTCAGGTTGAATGTGAATAGGGGTTACCATAGGATTTGCTGGGATAAAATTATCTGGGTCTCCCAATAGATATGGATTAGTTAAAGTTAATATAATTAATAATATTATTATGATAATAAATCCTAAAATATCCTTATAAGAAAAAAATGGGTGAAAGGGAAGTTTGTCTAAATTTCTATTAATTCCTAGAGGATTATTAGATCCTGTTTGATGTAAGAATAATAAATGAATTATTGTTATTATAGCTACAATAAAAGGTAAAAGAAAATGAAATGTATAAAATCGTGTTAAGGTTGCATTTCTCACTGCAAATCCTCCTCAAATTCAATTTACTAGCATAGTTCCTAAATAGGGGATTGCAGATAGTAAATTAGTAATTACTGTTGCTCCTCAAAAAGATATTTGTCCCCAAGGTAAAACATATCCTATAAAAGCTGTTGCTATTAAAAGAAAAAGAATAATTACTCCAACTATTCATGTATAAGTTAAAGTGAAGGATTCATAATAAATTCCTCGTCCAATATGAAGATATACACAAATAAAAAAAAATGAAGCTCCATTTGCATGAAGGGTACGGATTAGTCACCCATAATTGACATCTCGGCAAATGTAGTTTACGCTATAAAAAGCTATTTCAATATTTGCTGTGTAATATATTGTTAAAAATAGTCCAGTTAAAATTTGAATAATTAAACATAATCCTAATAAAGATCCAAAATTTCATCATAAAGAAATATTAGATGGGGTAGGTAAGTCAATTAAAGAAGAGTTAATAATTTTAATTACAGGATGAGTTTTTCGTAAAGGTTTGAAATTATTTATCATTTGTTTAAAAATTAGATCGAATAGGTCCATAAGAAATATTAGTAATTTTAACTACAGAAACTAAAGTAATGAATAAATATACAATTAATATTATTATTATAAAAAATGTTTGGGAATTATATAATTTTGAGAGATTTAATTTATTTTCATTATTAAAAAAAAAGTTTGAGTTAAAATAAGTTTCTATTTCTAAATTAAAAGAAAAATTTATATATTTTAAATTATTTATTATCAATATTCTAATGAAAAATAGAAATAAACATAAGTATAAAAATATGATTTTTATATTTATATTTATTTTAAATATTTCATTAGAGGCGATTCTAGATACGTAAATAAAAAGGACTAATAATCCCCCTAGAAATGTAAGAAAGAGAATATATGAAAATCAATAAGTTTTAATTATTATTCCTGATAAGAGGCAAATTAATAGGGTTTGCCCTAGAATAAATAATCCTATAGAAAGAGGGTGGGATAAAAAATATATAAATAATGTAAGTAAAATAATTATGGAAGAAAGAAATATTTTTATAATAACAAAGAATAGTTTATAAAAAATAATAATTTTGGAGATTATTGATAAAGAGAATTCTTTTTCTTTGAAGTTTTTAAAGAAATTCTTATTTTTGGTTTACAAGACCAAAGTTTTTTATTAAACTATAAAAACAAATGTTAATAATAATATTGGGTATTGTTTTATTTATGTTTGTTATTGGGAATATGATTTTTGTTTCTAAATATAAACATTTATTAATTGTTTTATTAAGATTAGAGTTTATTGTTTTAAGAATTTTTTTTTTTTTATTACTTATATTAAGTTATTTGGAAAATGATTTATACTTTTTAATAGTATTTTTAGTTTTTTCAGTTTGTGAGGGAGCATTGGGACTTTCTATTCTAGTTTCTATAATTCGTACCCATGGCAATGATTATTTTCAAAGTTTTAATTTATTATAAATGATAAAAGTTTTATTAAGATTAATTTTTTTAATACCTTTATGTTTTATAAAAAATATGTTTTGATTGGTTCAGATGGTAATATTTTTAATTATATTTTTATTTATAAATTTAAGAGTAAATTTATTTATTTTTTCTAATGTGAGATATTTTATGGGGTTTGATTTAATTTCTTATGGCTTAATTCTATTAAGAATTTGAATCTGTATTTTAATAATTATAGCTAGAGAAAATTTAAATAAAATAAAATATTATGAAAATTTTTTTTTATTAAATGTAGTTTTTATGTTGATTATACTTTATTTAACTTTTTCTGTGATAAATATTTTTATGTTTTATTTATTTTTTGAGGGAAGATTAATTCCAACATTGTTATTAATTATTGGCTGAGGATATCAACCTGAACGTATTCAAGCAGGGGTTTATTTATTATTTTATACTTTATTTGCTTCATTGCCTTTACTTTTAGGAATTTTTTATTTATTTAATGAATTAAATACGATAATATTTTATTTTTTAAAATTCGAAAATATAAATTTATTTATCTTGTATGTTTCTTTGATTAGAGCTTTTTTAGTAAAAATGCCCATATATTTCGTTCATCTTTGATTGCCTAAGGCTCATGTTGAGGCTCCTGTTTCTGGGTCAATAATTTTAGCAGGGATTATATTAAAATTAGGGGGTTATGGTTTATTACGGGTTTTTATTGTTTTAATAGAAATTGGATTTAAATTAAATTATATTTGAGTTATTATTAGATTAATCGGGGGATTTTATATTAGATTAAAGTGTTTTTGTCAAGTTGATATTAAGTCTTTAATTGCTTATTCTTCTGTTGCTCATATGAGGTTAGTAATTGGAGGTATTATAACTTTAAATTATTGAGGATTTATAGGATCTTATATTTTAATAATTGGTCATGGACTTTGCTCCTCTGGGATATTTTGTTTAGCTAATATTAATTATGAGCGACTTCATAGTCGAAGATTATTTATTAATAAGGGAATAATAAATTTTATGCCGACAATAAGTTTATGGTGATTTTTATTACTATCCTCCAATATAGCAGCTCCTCCCTCATTAAATTTAATAGGGGAAATTAGGTTAATTAATAGATTAGTTGGGTGGTCTTGGCTTACAATAGTAATATTAGTAATAATTTCTTTTTTTAGTGCGGGATATAGTTTGTATTTATATTCTTTCACTCAACATGGGAAGTATAATTTAGGTATCTATAGATTTTATACTGGAGTATCTCGAGAATATTTAATATTAATTTTACATTGACTACCTCTTAATATTTTAGTTTTAAAAATTGATTATAGAATACTATGATTTTACTTAAATAATTTAAATTAAAATATTGATTTGTGGTGTCAAAAATATGCATAACTCATTTTAAGTTATCCAAAAATATTCAATTTGTTTTATTAGATTTTTTTTTTTATTTTTTTTTATGTTAATAAATTTTTTTTTTTTTATTTTTTTTTTAATAAATAATATAGTAGTATTCTTAGAGTGGGAGTTAATTTCATTTAATTCTAAATCTATTGTTATATCTATTTTATTAGATTGAATATCTTTATTATTTATAATATTTGTATCTTTAATTTCTTCTGTTGTTATTTATTATAGAAAAAGATATATAAGAGCTGAAATTAATTTAAATCGTTTTATTATTTTAGTTTTATTATTTGTTTTTTCTATGATTTTATTAATTATTAGTCCTAATATAATTAGAATTTTTTTAGGTTGAGATGGGCTAGGTTTAGTTTCTTATTGTTTAGTGATTTATTATCAGAATTTTAAGTCTTTTAATGCTGGTATATTAACAGCATTATCAAATCGTATTGGTGATGTATTTATCTTAATAGTAATTGCTTGAATATTAAATTATGGGAGATGAAATTATATTTTTTATTTAGAATTTATATCTTTCGATTATTCTATGACAATAATTGGGGTTATAATTATTTTAGCTGCTATAACTAAAAGAGCTCAAATTCCTTTTAGTTCTTGACTACCTGCAGCTATAGCAGCTCCTACCCCTGTTTCTTCATTAGTTCATTCTTCTACTTTAGTTACAGCGGGGGTTTATTTATTAATTCGATTTAATTTATTATTAGTTAATATTTTTTTTATTAAGATTTTATTATTGTTATCGGGATTAACAATATTTATAGCTGGAATTTCTGCTAATTATGAATTTGATTTAAAAAAAATTATTGCATTATCTACATTAAGACAATTAGGTTTAATAATAAGAATTTTAAGTATGGGAATGCCTGATTTGGCATTTTTTCATTTATTAACTCATGCTATATTTAAGGCTTTATTATTTATATGTGCGGGGGTAGTAATTCATATAATGAGAGATGTTCAGGATATTCGATTTATGGGGGGTATTAGATTTTATTTACCTTTAACTTCTTTATGTTTAAATATTTCAAATTTAGCTTTATGTGGAATTCCTTTTTTAGCGGGATTTTATTCTAAGGATTTAATTTTAGAAATAGTTAGAATAAGAAATTTAAATATATTTATTTTTTTATTATATTATATTTCTACAGGATTAACTATATTTTATACCATTCGTTTATTGATATATTTAATAATTAATGATTACAATTTAATAAGAATTTATAATTTATTTGATGAAGATTATACTATATTAAATAGAATATTTTTATTGTTATTTATAAGATTAGTAAGAGGTAGATTTTTAAGGTGAATGATTTTTTCTTATCCTTATATAATTTATTTACCTTTTAATATAAAATTAATAGTAATTTATGTGGTATTAATTGGTTTATTAATAGGTTATAGTATTAGAAAAATAAATTTTTATTCTTTAAATAAATTTTTATTTACTTATAGGTTTAGAAGATTTTTATGTTTGATATGATTTTTACCAAATTTATCAACTTATGGTATTATTTATAATTTTTTAAATTTTGGGAATAAATTAAGAAAATTAAATGATATAGGGTGAATTGAATTATACAGTGGTCAAGGTATTTTTTTAACTTTAAAAAATAATACTATTTTTTATAATTTTTTTCATATAAATAATTTTAAAATTTATTTATTTAGATTTGTTTTATGAATAAGATTATTTTTATTATTATTAATATTAATTTAAGTAGTTTAAATAGCTTATAATTAGAGCATAATATTGAAGATATTAAGGAGATTATTTAATCTTTAAATAAGAAATATAAAGATTAAAATTAAGCTTCTAACTTAATTTTTAGTGGTTTAATTCCATTAATATTTTTTTTTGTTTATATAGTTTATTAAAACATTACATTTTCATTGTGAAGATAAAATTTTATTTTTATAAATATTAATAATTTTAATTGGAGTTTTATTCAATTTTATCATTAACAGTGATATACCTCTATTTTGGTTTCAATTAATAAATAAGGAGTAGTAAAACTCTTTCTTTTAAGTCGAAATTAAATGCATGATTTGCTTCTTATTTAAGATAAATTGATTTCAATATTTTTTGAATGCAAATCAAATGTTTTTTTTAAACTATAATCCTAAATTTATTTTGATCATTCGAGTATATTTTGATTTCACTCATGATAAAGACCTAGTAAAAGAATTATAATAAAAAAAATTGAAGTTTTTGTTCAAATAAGGAAATTTGTTAATTTAAAAGATACAATTATTGGGAAAATTAATGCAATTTCAACATCAAAAATTAGGAAAATTATAGTAATTAAAAAAAAATGTAATGAAAATGGAATTCGTGCAAAAGATTTAGGGTCAAATCCACATTCAAATGGGGAACATTTCTCTCGATCTGAAAAAGATTTTTTGGATAAGATGATAGATAAAAATATTAAGATATTTGAGATAATAATAATAATAAAAGATATTGATGTTATAATTATAATTATTTATATTAATTTTTATTAAACTTTTTGATTGGAAATCAAATATACTAAATATATTATATAAATAATTAATTTCCTCATCAGTAGATTGAAATATATAGGAATAATCATACAACATCAACAAAATGTCAATATCAAGCTGCTGCTTCAAATCCGAAATGGTGATTTTTTGAGAAGTGGTTATTTAAATGTCGTAATAAACATACTAATAAAAAAATAGTTCCAATTATTACATGAAGGCCATGGAATCCTGTTGCTATAAAGAATGTTGATCCATAAATACTATCTGCAATTGAAAATGGAGCTTCAATATATTCATAAGCTTGTAAGATAGTAAAATAAATTCCTAGTATCACTGTGATAAATAAACCTTGAGTTGTTTGTGAATGATTATTTTCTATTAGAGCATGATGAGCTCAGGTAACGGTTACCCCTGAAGTAATTAAAATAATAGTATTAAGTAAGGGGATTTGAAAGGGGTTAAATGGGGTAATTCTTAGAGGAGGTCATATAGATCCAATTTCAATATTAGGCGATAATCTTCTATGAAAGAATGCTCAAAAAAATGAAATAAAAAAGAATACTTCGGAAATAATAAATAAAATTATTCCTCATCGTAGTCCTTTTAATACTAAAATAGTATGCTTGCCTTGTAGGGCTCCTTCTCGAGAAATATCTCGTCATCATTGATATATTGTTAATAAAGTAATAATATAACCAATAATTAATAAATTTATGTTAAAATTGTGAAATCATTTTACTAATCCTGTAACTAAAGTTATAACTCCAATAGCTCCGGTTAAAGGTCATGGACTGTAATCTACTAAATGATATGGGTGATTATGAGTTGACATTAGTTAACTTCTCTAGAATAAAGAGTTCTTAAAATAGCAAATACGTAAGATTGAATGATTGCTACAGCAGATTCTAAAATTAATAATAAAATTTGAATAAAAATTAATATAATAATTAAATAAGTGGGGATAATATTTCCAGTACCTCTTAATAAGGTTATTAGTAAATGTCCTGCAATTATATTAGCGGTAAGTCGTACAGCTAATGTTCCCGGTCGAATAATATTTCTAATTGTTTCAATTAAAACTATAAAGGGTATTAAAATATTTGGGGTTCCTTGGGGAATTATATGGGAAAATATATGTTGGGAATTATTAATTCATCCAAATAATATAAATCTAATTCATAAGGGTAGCGAAATTGAAAGAGAGAGATTTAAGTGGCTAGTTCTGGTAAAAATATAAGGGAATAGTCCTAAAAAATTATTAAATAAAATAAATGAAAATAATGAAATAAAAATGAATGTTGATCCATTAGAGTTAATATTTCCTAAGAGGGTTTTGAATTCTATATGAAGTTTATTTAAAATAAAATTTCAAAGAAAAAAATGACGATTAGGAATTAATCAAAAGTAAAAGGGAATAAATATTAATCCAATGAATGTTCTGATTCAATTTAATGGAATATTTATTAAATTAGTTGAGGGGTCAAAGATAGAAAATAAATTATTTATCATTTTCAGTTGAAAAATTTATTTTTAGGGGATTGAGATTTAATATTTAAATTATTAATTTTTATATTAAAAATATAATAATTTATAATATTAAATAAAATAAAAATTATAATAAAAAAAAATAAGGATAGTATTCAATTAATAGGTATTATTTGTGGGATAAAAGAATATTACTTAGTAATAATTTAAATTTGACATATTTATGTTATAAATTAACTAATTCTTTCATTAAAAGTAATTGCTAATTTACTATAAGATGGTTTAAGAGACCATTACTTGCTTTCAGACATTTAATGAAGAATAATTATTAATTCAATTAATGAAATTTTTAATTGAGATTGATTCAATTATAATTGGTATGAATCTATGGTTTGCTCCGCAAATTTCTGAACATTGACCATAAAAAATTCCCGGTCGATTCATGAAAAAATTTGTTTGATTTAATCGTCCGGGATTAGCATCTACTTTTACTCCTAATGCAGGAATTGTTCAAGAGTGAATTACATCTGTAGCAGTAACTATAACTCGAATTTGGTTATTTATGGGTAAAATAATTCGATTATCTACATCTAAAAGTCGAAAATTATTTGGGGTAAGTTCATTCGAAGGAGTTATATAAGAATCAAATTGAATATTATTAAAATCTGAGTATTCATATCTTCAATATCATTGATGTCCAATAGATTTTAGGGTAATTAATGGATTATTGATTTCATCTAACAGATATAGTAAACGAAGGGAAGGTAAAGCAATGAAAATTAAAGTAATTGCTGGTAAAATTGTTCAAATTACTTCAATTATTTGTCCTTCTAATAAAAATCGATTAATATATATATTGAAAAATAACCTAATTATTAAATATCCCACTAAGATAGTAATTATAATTAAAATAACTAATGTATGATCATGAAAAAAAATAATTTGTTCTATTAATGGGGAAGCCCCATTTTGAAGATTAAAATTAGATCAAGTTGGCATTTCTAAAAAAAGGATAAATCCTTTATAAATGGGGTTTAAATCCATGACATATAATCTGCCATATTAGAACTTACTTAAAATAGGAAGTTCATTATATGAATGTTCTGCTGGGGGTAGATTTTGATATCATTCTATTGATGAAGGCATATTTAATGAAAATAAGGTAATTCGTTGGTTGATTATTGATTCTCAAATAATAATTAATATTAATATTACAGCAATCAAAGAAATATAAGACCCTAAAGATGAGACAATATTTCAAGAAGTATAATAATCTGGGTAGTCGGAGTATCGTCGAGGTATCCCTGCTAATCCTAAAAAATGTTGTGGGAAGAAGGTTAAATTTACTCCGATAAATATAATAATAAATTGAATTTTTAATAAGAAAGGATTTAAAGTTAAACCTGTAAATAATGGGTATCAATGAATGAATCCACCTATAATGGCAAATACAGCTCCTATTGATAAAACATAGTGAAAATGAGCTACTACATAATATGTATCATGTAATGTTACATCAATTGAGGAATTAGATAAAATAACTCCAGTTAGTCCTCCAACAGTAAATAGAAAAACAAATCCTAATCTTCATAGTATAGAGGGTCTATAATTAATTTGAGTTCCATGAAGAGTTGCTAATCATCTAAAAATTTTAATTCCAGTTGGAACAGCAATAATTATAGTAGCAGAAGTAAAATAAGCTCGTGTATCAATATCTATTCCTACTGTAAATATATGATGAGCTCAAACTACAAATCCTAATAATCCAATTGCTATTATAGCATAAATTATCCCTAAACACCCAAAAGTTTCCTTTTTTCCTCTTTCTTGTGAAATAATATGTGAAATTATACCAAATCCTGGTAAAATTAAAATGTAAACTTCAGGATGGCCAAAAAATCAAAATAAATGTTGATAAAGAATGGGGTCTCCTCCTCCAGCAGGATCAAAAAATGAAGTATTTAAGTTACGGTCAGTTAGTAATATAGTAATAGCACCTGCTAGCACAGGTAGGGAAAGTAATAATAGGAGAGCGGTAATTCCAACAGATCAAACAAATAGGGGTATTTGATCAAAAGTTATGCCATTTGGTCGTATATTAATAATAGTAGTAATAAAATTAACAGCTCCTAAAATTGATGAAATACCTGCTAAATGTAAAGAAAAAATTGCTAAATCTACAGATCTACCTCCATGGGCAATATTAGAAGATAAAGGAGGGTAAACAGTTCATCCAGTTCCAGCTCCTGTTTCTACAATTCTTCTTGAAATTAATAAGGTTAATGAGGGGGGTAAAAGTCAAAATCTTATGTTATTTATACGTGGGAAAGCTATATCAGGTGCTCCCAATATTAAAGGTACTAATCAATTTCCAAATCCTCCAATTATAATTGGTATAACTATAAAAAAAATTATAATAAAAGCATGTGCAGTTACAATAGTATTATAAATTTGATCATCTCCAATTAATGATCCTGGATTACCTAATTCAGCTCGAATTAATAATCTAAGAGATGTTCCAACTATTCCAGATCAAATTCCAAAAATAAAATATAAAGTACCAATATCTTTATGATTTGTTGAGTAAAGTCATTTTCGCTAAATAAAATAAAATGGCTGAGATATAAGCGATAAATTGTAAATTTATTAACGGGAATAGTTCTCTTTTATTATAATTAAGTTTTATAGTCAATAAATGATTTAAAATTGCAAATTTTAAGGAATAAATTTAATTTATTAAGGCTTAAAGAAATTTTCTTTAAAAATAATTTTGAAGACTATTAGTTTTATTTAACTTAAAACCTTAATAAAAAAAAAAAGTTCTTAAAATAATTCCTAAGATTGAAATAAAATTAAATAAATTTATTAATTGAGTTCTTAAATTATTTTTTAATAAAGTTTTAAATCACTTTAATTTTAAATAATTAAATATAAATGAAGAGAAAATAATACGAAGATAAAAAAATAGTAAAATTAATCTTATTATAATAAAAATAAAAGCGATAATAAAAAGATTATTAATTAATAAAAAATTAATAATTATTCACTTAGGAAAAAATCCAATAAAGGGGGGTAATCCGCCTAAAGATAATAAATTAATTGTTAAAAAAGTTTTTGTAAGGGGGGTTATATTTATAATAAATATTTGATTAAAAAAAAATAAATTAAACATATTAAATATTAAACATATAATTCTAATTAAAAAAGAATATATGATAAAATATAGTATTCACATTTTTTCTCTGATTATAATAGCAGCAAGCATTCATCTTAAATTATTAATGGAGGAGAAAGCTATTAATTTACGCAGAGATGTTTGGTTTAATCCACCTAAAGCCCCAATAATTCTATTAAGAATTATGATTAAAATTATAAAATTTTTATTAAAATAATATGATAATAAAATTATAGGGGAAATTTTTTGTCAAGTTATTAAAATAAAAGCATTAAATCATGATAATCCTTCAATAATATTTGGAAATCAAAAATGGAATGGGGCAGCTCCTATTTTTATTAAAAGAGTTGAATTAATTATAATTGAGATAAAATTATTAATAAAAAAGGAGGATTTTAATATTAATATTTTTATCAGAATTATAAATAAAAAGTTTATGGAGGCGATAGATTGGGTTAGAAAATATTTTAATGCGGCTTCTGTAGATATAGTGTTATTTGAATTAGAAATTAGGGGGATAAATCTAATTAAATTAATTTCTAAGCCTATCCAACAGCCAAATCAAGAATTCGATGAAATAGAAATTAAAGTTCTAAAAAATAAAATAAATAAAAAAAATATTTTATTTGAATTAAATAAAGAATAAATTTAAAATAAGAAATAATTTCTAAAATTATACTTTAATTATAATTTATTTAATATATTTTAGTGTAAGAAGCACAGTAATTTTTGATGTTATTAGGTATAGTTTAATTCTATAAAATATAAGTTTAATAAAGGTAAATTAATTTACTTAATTTACTCTATCAGAGTAATCCTTTAATCAGGCACTTTATTTTTAAAAAAAAGGGGATTCCTTTATAGTTGGGGTATGAACCCAAAAGCTTAATTTAGCTTATTTTTAA